ATTATATTATATTATATTATATTATATTATATTATATTATACCTAAGACATTACTAAAGTTATTGTAGCTTACACAAAAGCATGGCACTGAAAATGCCAAGACGAATATCAAAACTATCCCAATAACACAAAGATTTGGTCCTAATCTTAACGTTGCTTTTTACTAAACCTACACATGTAAGTATCAGCAATCCAGTGAAAATGCCCTAAAAGTCATACTAGACAAAAGGAGCTGGTATCAGGCACACCACAGTCAGCCCAAAACACCTTGCTTTGCCACATCCCCAAGGATACTACAACAGTGATTAATATTAAGCAATAAGCACAAGCTTGACTTAGTTATAGTAAAATACACATCTTATTAGGGCTGGTAAATCTCGTGCCAGCCACCGCGGTTATACAAGAAGCCCAAAGCAACAACAATCAACGGCGTAAAATGTGGCTAAACCATAATTCATAATAAATCTAAGGTTGATCCCCTACCAAACAGTCACACGTAAAGTATAAATAAACCCAATAAAAAAATAACCTTAGCACAACAGAAAACTTGAACCCACGATCGTTAAGACACAAACTGGGATTAGATACCCCACTATGCTTAACCCTAAACCTAGATGTTTATAATACAAAAACATCCGCCAGAAAACTACGAGCAAAACGCTTAAAACTCCAAGGACTTGGCGGTACCTCAAACCCCCCTAGAGGAGCCTGTTCTATAATCGATAATCCACGTTAAACCTTACCATCCTTTGCCAACCCAGCCTATATACCACCGTCATAGCCTACCTTATGAAAGACAAAAAGTAAGCTCAACAACCCCAATAGCTAAAAAGTCAGGTCAAGGTGTAGCCAACTAAGATGGAAGAAATGGGCTACATTTTCTACCATAGAAATAACCACAGAACAGAAACATGAAACATGATCTGAATAAAGAAGGATTTAGTAGTAAATTAAGAACAGAGAGCTTAATTTAAAACGGACCTGAGGTGCGCACACACCGCCCGTCACCCCCATCAACAATTAATCCAAATGTAAATAACACCTACAAATAAAACCAGATGGGGTAAGTCGTAACAAGGTAAGTGTACCGGAAGGTGCACTTGGACTACAAAATATAGCTTAACCAAAAGCATTCAGCTTACACCTGAAATATACCTAATAAACCAGGGTTATTTTGAGCAAAACACTTAGCTCAATCAACTAATATTAAACCCAAAAAACTAAATATTCCACCAAACCAAATTTAAAACATTTTAACTTCTTTAATCCAAGTATGGGCGACAGAAAAGATGATACGAAGCAATATAAACAGTACCGCAAGGGAAAAGTGAAAAAATTGAAACTTAAAAAAGCAAAAAAAAGCAAAGATTAACCCTTGTACCTCTCGCATTATGATTTAGCCAGTAACACCTAAGCAAAGAGAACTGAAGTCTAAAACCCCGAAACTAAGTGAGCTACTTAAAGGCGGCCAACAACCAATCAAGCTATCATCATCTCTGTGGCAAAAGAGTGATAAGACCTTCAAGTAGCGGTGACAAGCCTAACGAACCTAGTGATAGCTGGTTGCTCAATAAAAGAGTATAAGCTCTACCCTAAATACACAATAAAACAATTAAAAAGTTATAAGAAAAATTTAGGAGCTATTCAATTAAGGTACAGCTTAATTGAAACAGAACACAATCTAAAATGAAGGATAAGACTAAACAAAACATCATCGTAGGCCTTAAAGCAGCCACCACTAAAGAAAACGTCAAAGCCCTACCATTACAAATACAAACAACATTCCACTCCTCAAACAACACTGAGCCATTCTACAAAAATAGAAGAAATCATGCTAAAATGAGTAACAAGAAGATAAAACTTCTCTACTACGCCAGCTTAAATCAGAATAGACAAACTACTGATTATTAACAACCTCTATAAAAACAACAATACTAAACAAAACATATAATATAAACTGTTAACCCAACACAGGAGCGTAAAACAAGAAAGATTAAAATCTGTAAAAGGAACTAGGCAAATAAAGGGCCCGACTGTTTACCAAAAACATAGCCCCTAGCAACAACAAGTATTAGGGGTGATGCCTGCCCAGTGACACTGTTCAACGGCCGCGGTATCCTAACCGTGCAAAGGTAGCGTAATCACTTGTCCTTTAAATAAGGACCAGTATGAAAGGCTAAACGAGGCCCTATCTGTCTCTTACAGATAATCAGTGAAATTGATCCTCTCGTGCAAAAGCGAGAATACAAATATAAGACGAGAAGACCCTGTGGAACTTCAAATAAAGCATCAAATTAACCAAACCATACCCCTATAAAGGGACATAAATCACTTTAACACCTGATACATATTTTTGGTTGGGGCGACCTCGGAGTAAAACAAAACCTCCGAAAAAAGAACACACTCCTTACCTAGAAAAACAACCCAAAGTGCCCACTGCAAAATGATCCAATCCATTTGATCAACGAACCAAGCTACCCCAGGGATAACAGCGCAATACCGTCACAGAGTCCCTATCGACGACGGAGTTTACGACCTCGATGTTGGATCAGGACATCCTAATGGTGCAACAGCTATTAAGGGTTCGTTTGTTCAACGATTAAAGTCCTACGTGATCTGAGTTCAGACCGGAGCAATCCAGGTCGGTTTCTATCTATAACAAAATCTTTTCCAGTACGAAAGGACAGAAAAGATAAGGCCCATACATAAAAACAAGCCTTAAACTTACATTAGTGAACTCAACTAAACTAATAATAAGAACACCATCACTATCCCAAAATCCAGGGTTTATTGAGGTGGCAGAGCCAGGTAATAATGCAAAAGACCTAAACCCTTTACCCAGGGGTTCAAATCCCCTCCCCAATACATGCCTACATTAATATCCAACCTGCTAGCCCCAATAATATATATAATTCCCATCCTAATCGCCGTAGCCTTTTTCACCCTCATTGAACGAAAAGTACTAGGATACATACAATTTCGCAAAGGCCCTAACATTGTAGGTCCATACGGATTATTACAACCCGTAGCCGACGGTATAAAACTATTCACAAAAGAACCTATTTATCCAACAAATTCATCCCAAACACTATTTATACTTGCACCAACTCTAGCCCTACTACTAGCACTATCAATCTGAATACCACTACCAATACCATTCCCACTCGCCAACCTTAACCTAGGCCTACTATTTCTAATCGCCATTTCAAGCTTTATAGTATATTCAATTTTATGATCAGGCTGAGCCTCAAACTCAAAATACGCCCTAATAGGAGCCCTACGAGCAGTTGCACAAACAATTTCTTACGAAGTAACTCTAGGCATTATCCTAATCTCAATAATCTTATTCTCAGGCGATTTTAACATACAAACCTTTACAATAACACAAGAACCAATATCCTTAGTTTTCTCCTCATGACCTTTATTAATAATATGATACATCTCCACCCTAGCAGAAACAAACCGATCGCCATTCGACCTAACAGAAGGTGAATCCGAACTTGTATCAGGCTTCAACGTAGAATATGCCGCTGGTCCATTCGCACTACTATTTCTAGCAGAATACGCCAATATCCTAATAATAAACATAATTACTACTATTATATTCCTAAACTCGCCCAACACAACACCAGAACTACTCACCACACTACTTACTACAAAGACCATACTACTATCAGCAGGCTTCCTATGAGTACGAGCTTCCTACCCACGATTCCGATACGACCAACTAATATTTCTACTATGAAAAAATTTCTTACCAATCACACTAGCAATATGCCTATGACACACCTCAATAATTATCACCTTTGCCGGATTACCACCAATAATATAGGACACGTGCCTGAATTAAAGGGTTACCTTGATAGGGTAAATAACAGAGGTTTAAATCCTCTCGCATCCTTAGAAAAATAGGATTTGAACCTACACCAAAGAGATCAAAACTCTTTATACTTCCATTATACTACATTCTAGTAAAGTCAGCTAACTAAGCTTTTGGGCCCATACCCCAACAATGTTGGTTTAAACCCTTCCTCTACTAATGAACCCACACGCAAACATAATTATCATTTCAAGTTTAATTATAGGACCAATAATCACAATCACAAGCAACCACTGAATTACAGCATGACTAGGATTAGAAGTCAACATACTAGCAATCATCCCTTTAATCGCCAAACAACACCACCCACGAGCAATCGAAGCCTCAATCAAATACTTCCTCATCCAAGCCTCCGCCTCATCACTACTACTATTTGCCATCATCAATAATGCCTGAAACCTAGGACAATTCAATATCACACAACTAACCAACACCATATCAAGTACAATAATAACCACTGCATTAGCAATAAAACTAGGACTAGCTCCATTCCACTACTGACTACCAGAAATCCTACAAGGAACCACAACAATAATAACCTTAATCCTAACAACCTGACAAAAACTAGCCCCACTAACCCTACTAATAATAACCAACCAATCCCTAAACACACCACTACTAACAACACTAAGCTTACTATCAATACTAATAGGTGGATGAGGAGGATTAAACCAAACCCAACTACGAAAAATCATAGCATTCTCATCAATCGCACACCTAGGATGAATAATCATTATCCTAACAATATCAACCAAACTAATACTACTAACATTCTACACGTACATTACTCTAACCACAACAATACTACTAACAATCAAACTACTAGAAACCAACAAAATATCTACAGCAATAACATCATGAACAAAATCACCAACCCTAAACACCGTAATAATACTAAACTTAATATCACTAGCAGGCCTTCCTCCATTAACTGGATTCATACCAAAATGACTAATCCTACAAGAACTAACCAAAAACCACATAACAATCGTAGCAACCACAGCAGCTATCCTATCACTACTAAGCCTATTCTTCTACCTTCGAATTACATACTACTCAACCATTACACTATCACCAAACACAACCAACTACTCCCAACAATGACGACACAAAAACAACCAAAAATATTATTTACCATTAATAATTGTAATCTCATCCCTACTCACCCCTATCATACCGACACTCCTAATAAACATTTAAAAGAAACTTAGGATAATGTTTTCAAACCAGGGGCCTTCAACCCCCCAAATAAGAGCCAAACAACTCTTAGTTTCTGAAACTAAAACTTACAAGATCTTATCCTGTATCTTCCAAATGCAACTCAGACGCTTTAATTAAGCTAAAGCCTTACTAGACAAATGGGCCTTGATCCCATAAACAATTTAGTTAACAGCTAAACACCCAATCCAGCGGGCTTTTGCCTAAAATTTTCCCGCTATAAAATATAAAAGCGGGAAAAACCAAAACACTAACTAAAGTGTATTTACAGATTTGCAATCTGTCGTGAACTTCACTACAAGGTTTGATAAGAAGGGGATTTGAACCCCTGTAAAAAGGTTTACAGCCTAACGCTTAACTCAGCCATCTTACCAGTGATTTTAACCCGTTGATTATTTTCCACTAATCACAAAGACATTGGCACCCTTTACCTAATTTTCGGTGCCTGAGCAGGAATAGTTGGTACAGCCCTAAGCTTACTAATCCGAGCAGAACTAAGTCAACCCGGCACCCTACTAGGAGACGACCAGATCTATAATGTAATCGTTACAGCACATGCTTTCGTCATAATCTTCTTTATAGTTATACCCGTAATAATTGGGGGTTTTGGTAATTGACTCGTACCATTAATAATTGGAGCCCCAGACATAGCATTCCCACGAATAAACAATATAAGCTTTTGACTACTACCACCTTCTTTACTACTACTCCTAGCATCATCAGGCATTGAAACAGGGGCTGGAACGGGCTGGACTGTATACCCACCATTAGCCAGCAATCTAGCCCATGCTGGCGCATCAGTAGATCTAACTATTTTCTCCCTACATTTAGCCGGAGTATCTTCAATCCTTGGAGCTATTAACTTCATTACTACAGCAATCAATATAAAACCCCCAACAATATCACAATACCAAACCCCCCTATTCGTTTGATCAGTAATCATCACAGCCGTACTACTTCTACTATCACTACCAGTACTAGCAGCAGGTATCACAATACTACTTACTGACCGAAACCTAAATACAACCTTCTTCGACCCTTCAGGAGGTGGAGATCCTGTCCTGTACCAACACCTATTCTGATTCTTTGGCCATCCAGAGGTCTATATCCTTATTCTCCCAGGATTCGGCATGATCTCCCACGTAGTAACATACTACGCCAACAAAAAAGAACCATTTGGCTACATAGGTATAGTATGAGCAATAATATCAATTGGATTCCTAGGGTTCATTGTATGGGCCCACCACATATTTACAGTAGGTATAGACGTTGACACACGAGCCTACTTTACATCAGCCACAATAATCATTGCTATTCCAACAGGGGTAAAAGTCTTCAGCTGACTAGCCACACTCCACGGAGGACTTATCAAATGAGACGCCGCAATACTATGAGCTTTAGGTTTCATCTTCCTATTTACAATTGGAGGCTTAACTGGTATTGTCCTAGCCAACTCATCATTAGACATCGTACTACACGACACATACTACGTCGTAGCCCACTTCCACTACGTATTATCTATGGGGGCCGTATTCGCCATTATAGCAGGATTTACCCATTGATTCCCACTTTTTTCCGGCTACTCACTACACCAAACCTGAACCAAAGTACATTTCGGAGTAATATTTACAGGCGTAAACATAACCTTTTTCCCACAACACTTTCTAGGTCTCGCCGGCATACCTCGACGATATTCTGACTACCCAGATGCCTATACTCTTTGAAACACCATCTCATCAATCGGTTCCCTTATTTCCTTAGTCGCAGTCATCATAATAATATTTATCATCTGAGAAGCATTCTCATCAAAACGAAAAGTTTCAATAATTGAACTAACAACTACCAACGTAGAATGATTACATGGATGTCCTCCTCCATACCACACCTATGAAGAACCTACCCATGTACAAAACACAAGAAAGGAAGGATTTGAACCCCCTCAAGTTAGTTTCAAGCCAACCACATGACCTTCATGTTTCTTTCTCAAGACGTTAGTAAATATATTACATAGTTTTGTCAAAACTAAATAATAGGTTTAAACCCTTTACGACTTAATGGCTCACCCATTACAATTAGGATTCCAAGACGCAATATCACCTATCATAGAAGAACTACTACACTTTCATGACCATACCTTAATAATTGTGTTCTTAATCAGCACAATAGTACTCTATATTATCACATCAATAATAACAACAAAATTAACACACACTAACACTATAAACGCCCAAGAAGTAGAAATAATCTGAACCATCCTACCAGCCATCGTATTAATTACCATTGCACTACCCTCACTTCGCGTCCTATACCTAATAGACGAAATTAACAATCCATACTTAACCATCAAAGCCATCGGACATCAATGATACTGAACATACGAGTACACCGACTATGAAAATCTAGAATTTGACTCATACATAATTCCAACACAAAACCTACCTAAAGGTTACTTCCGACTTCTAGAGGTAGACCACCGTATAATAGTACCAATAGAGTCCCCAATCCGAATATTAATTTCAGCTGAAGACGTTTTACACTCATGAGCAATACCATCACTGGGGGTAAAAACAGATGCCATTCCAGGGCGACTAAACCAAACAACATTCACCCTAACACGCCCAGGTGTATTTTATGGACAATGCTCAGAAATCTGCGGAGCAAACCACAGCTTCATACCAATCGTAGTAGAATCAATTCCACTAAAATACTTCGAAAACTGATCCTCACTAATATTATCTTAAACACTATAGAAGCTAAACAGGACAGCACTAACCTTTTAAGTTAGAGAAGAGAAATTATATCCGACTCTCCTTAGTGACATGCCACAACTAAACCCAAACCCATGATTATTTATCTTACTAATCACATGATCAACCTACATAACAATCTATCAACCAAAAATCATATCATTTCTACAAATAAACAACATCATTCATAACCAAAAATCTTTAAACACCCACCCCTGAAATTGACCATGAATCTAACAATCTTTGACCAATTCCTAAGCCCACAAATCATAGGACTACCATTAATAATACTAGCCATAATCATACTTCCAATAATATGACCTACCCAAAACAACCGATGATTAAACAATCGTCTATCAACTTTACAACTATGAACAACTAACATAATTACAAAACAACTAATACTACCAATAAACAAACCAGGACACAAATGATCTATCATATTAATATCATTAATAACTATATTATTAACCACTAACCTATCAGGACTTTTACCCTACACATTCACACCAACCACACAACTATCAATAAACATAGCACTAGCTATACCACTATGAATAGCCACCGTACTAACAGGATTACGAAACCAACCAACAAAATCACTAGGACATCTCCTACCAGAAGGGACACCCATCCTCCTAATTCCAACCCTCATCATAATCGAAACTATCAGCCTACTAATCCGACCTTTAGCCTTAGGCGTACGCCTAACAGCAAATCTAACAGCCGGACATCTACTAATCCAACTAATTTCAACCGCTACTATTACTATAATATCTACATCACTAACACTATCTGTATTAACCTCAACAACCCTACTACTATTAACCCTATTAGAACTAGCTGTCGCATTAATTCAAGCATACGTATTTGTACTACTACTAAGCCTATACCTACAAGAAAATGTCTAATGGCCCACCAAACACATGCCTACCACATAGTTGACCCCAGCCCATGACCCTTAACCGGAGCAACAGCAGCACTATTACTAACCTCAGGCCTTGCCATATGATTCCATTACAATTCAACAACACTAATATTCTTAGGCCTACTAACTACACTACTGACAATAATACAATGATGACGAGACATTGTACGAGAAAGCACATTTCAAGGACATCACACAATACCAGTACAAAAAGGTCTACGATACGGAATAATCCTATTCATTACATCAGAAGTTTTCTTCTTCATTGGCTTTTTCTGAGCTTTCTACCACTCTAGCCTAGCCCCAACCCCCGAACTAGGAGGAACTTGACCTCCAACAGGCATTCACCCTTTAAACCCATTCGAAGTCCCACTATTAAATACAGCAGTATTACTAGCCTCAGGGGTAACAATCACCTGAGCCCACCATAGCCTAATAGCAGCCAACCAAAACCAATCAATCCAAGCACTAACTATTACTGTAATCCTAGGCTTATACTTCACTGCACTACAAGCCATAGAATATTACGAAGCACCATTCACAATCGCCGACGGCATCTACGGATCTACATTCTTCGTAGCAACAGGATTTCACGGCCTACATGTAATTATTGGTTCAACATTCTTAACAGTATGCCTACTACGATTAATCAAATTTCATTTCACCACAACCCACCACTTTGGCTTTGAAGCAGCTGCATGATACTGACACTTCGTAGATGTTGTCTGACTATTCTTATATATCTCTATCTACTGATGAGGCTCATACTTTTCTAATATACCCAAGTATAAATGACTTCCAATCATTCAGTTTCAGTTAAACCCTGAAGAAAAGTAATGAACACAACAACCTCACTCATTATTCTAGCAACAACCATCTCAACCATCCTAATCTTACTTAACAGCCAACTAGCAACAATAAAACCAAATAATGAGAAATTATCCCCATACGAATGTGGATTTGACCCATTAAAAACTACACGACTACCATTCTCAATTCGCTTCTTCCTCAGTAGCAATCCTATTTCTCCTATTCGACCTAGAAATCGCACTTCTATTACCACTTCCATGAGCTATTCAACTAACTACACCCATATACTCCCTAATATGAACCATAATTATTCTATCCCTCCTAACATTCGGTTTCATCTACGAATGAACTCAAGGTGGATTAGAATGAGCAGAATGAGTAACTAATTTAAACCAAAATAGCTAACTTCGACTTAGCCAATCATGATTAACAAAACATGGTTACCCTCATGACACCACTACATTTCAGCTACTTCATCACATTTACCATTAGCATAACAGGATTCATACTCCACCGAACATCTTTAATCTCAACCCTATTATGCCTAGAAACTATAATACTATCCCTTTTCATTGCCTCATCATTACACCCAATACAACTCCAAACCGCATCATTTATACTAAACCCAATACTAATCCTATCATTCTCTGCATGCGAAGCCAGCCTAGGGCTATCCTTACTAGTAGCATCATCACGGACACACAGCCCAAACAACCTACAAAACCTAAACCTCCTACAATGCTAAAAATTATCATCCCAACAATCATACTAATTCCAACTGCCACAATATGTAAACCAACACAATTATGACATTCCACATTAATACACAGCCTATTTATTTCACTACTAAGCCTACAACTATTCAACCCATCACCACAACCAATCATAAACTTCTCAAATTACAACCTAGCAACAGATCAAATATCAACTCCACTAATCATCCTATCATGCTGACTAACCCCACTAATAATCTTAGCCAGCCAAAATCACATATCAACAGAACCATTACCACGAAAACGAACCTTCATCATCACCATAACCATCCTCCAAACACTACTCATCACAACATTCTCAACCACAGACCTCATAATATTCTTCGTACTTTTTGAAGCCACACTAATCCCAACATTAATAATAATCACACGATGAGGTAACCAAATAGAACGTTTAAACGCCGGAACCTATTTCTTATTCTACACACTAATAGGATCAATACCACTACTCATTGCCCTACTACTTCTATACTCCAACACAAACTCACTATCTATCCTTATAATACAACTAAAACCACCAACAATAACAAACACGTGAACAAACTCAATATGATTACTAGCCACATTAACCGCCTTTATAATCAAAATACCATTATATGGCCTACACTTATGACTACCAAAAGCACACGTAGAAGCTCCAATCGCAGGGTCAATAATTTTAGCCGCTATCCTACTAAAACTAGGAGGATACGGCATTATCCGAATCATACTAACTACCAACTTCATATCCAAAACATTATACTACCCATTCATAATCCTAGCACTATGAGGAATCATCATAACAAGCCTAGTCTGCCTCCGCCAAACCGACCTAAAATCACTCATCGCCTACTCATCAGTAAGCCACATAGGCCTAACTACCGCCGCAACATTAGTACAAACAGAATGAGCTTATACCGGAGCCATCACCCTAATAATCGCCCATGGACTAACATCATCCATACTATTCTGCCTAGCAAACACAAACTACGAACGAATCCATAGCCGAACATTACTATTAACCCAAAACATACAACTATTACTGCCACTAATAGGCATATGATGATTATTAGCTAGCCTAACCAACATAGCCCTTCCACCAACCATCAACCTTATAGGAGAACTAACCATCATCACCTCATTATTCAACTGATCAAACACCACAATCATCATTACAGGGGCAGGAACCTTAATTACTTCTATTTACACCCTACACATATTCTCCTCAACTCAATGAGGAGAACTACCACAACATATAAAAACAATTACACCATCACATACACGAGAACACCTCATAATAACACTCCACATCCTACCAATAATACTACTAATAATAAAACCAGAACTAACCTGAGGTCCACTATAACGCTTATATAGTTTAAAACCAAACATTAGACCGTGGCTCTAAAAATAGGAGTTTAAATCCCCTTATAAACCGAGAAAGTAATAATAGAAACTGCTAATTACTATTTACTGAGATTAACTTCACAGCTTTCTCATTTTCAAAGGATAACAGTAATCCAATGGTTTTAGGAACCATTACTTCTTGGTGCAACTCCAAGTGAAAATAATGACAACACTTTTTAACTCAACATTCCTACTAACGCTAACAACCCTCACACTACCACTTATTAATCCATACCTAAATATAAAACCAAAAACCGCCGTAAAAACAGCATTCTTCATTTCCACAATCCCAATAACCACATTCATATTTTCCAACACTGAATCCATCACCACCAACTGATCTTGAACAATAATCTCTACATTCACAATATCAATAAGCTTCAAATTCGACCAATACTCCACCATATTTATCCCAGTAGCCCTATATGTCACATGATCCATCCTAGAATTCACCCACTGATACATAAAATCAGACCCCCACATAACAAAATTTTTCAAATACTTACTAATTTTCCTAATTGCTATAATAACACTAGTTACTGCCAACAACATACTCCAATTCTTTATCGGATGAGAAGGCGTAGGAATCATATCCTTTATACTAATCGGCTGATGACATAGCCGACTAGAAGCCTGCTCATCAGCCTTACAAGCCATCATCTACAACCGTACAGGCGACATCGGACTAATTCTTAGCATAGCCTGAATATCAACAAACTTAAACTCATGAGAACTACAACAAATCTTTTCACAAACCAACCCAACCCCACTACTACCCCTATTAAGCCTCACCCTAGCAGCAACTGGAAAATCAGCCCAATTTGGCCTACACCCATGACTCCCCGCAGCAATAGAAGGTCCAACCCCAGTCTCAGCCCTACTTCATTCAAGCACCATAGTTGTAGCAGGAATTTTCCTACTAATCCGAACTCACCCAATACTCTCCACAAACAACACAGCCCTATCAACCTGCCTATGCTTGGGCGCCCTAACCACACTATTCACAGCCACATGCGCCATCACCCAAAATGACATCAAAAAAATCATTGCCTTCTCAACATCAAGCCAACTAGGACTAATAATAGTAACCATCGGCCTAAACCAACCCCAACTTGCCTTCCTCCATATTTCAATACACGCCTTCTTCAAAGCAATATTATTCCTATGCTCAGGATCAATCATCCACAACCTAAACAACGAACAAGACATCCGAAAAATAGGAGGATTACACAAACCTCTACCAATCACTTCTTCATGCCTAACTATCGGCAGCCTAGCCCTATCAGGAGTCCCATTCCTAACAGGATTTTACTCCAAAGACATCATCATTGAAACTATAAATACATCCCACGTAAACGCCTGAGCCCTATTCATAACATTAATCGCAACTGCCCTAACCGCAGCCTATAGCCTACGAATCACAATCCTAGTTCAAACAGGACAACCACGATTCCAACCAATAATCTCAATAAACGAAAATAACCCCACAATAATCAACCCTATCATGCGCCTAGCAACAGGAAGCATTATCGCAGGCCTACTAATCTCACTAAACACAACCCCCATAAAAATACCACAAATAACCATACCACATTACATAAAAATATCAGCATTAACCATAACAATAATAGGACTTATCATAGCCATCGAATTAATTACATTAACAAACAAAACTACAAAACCATCAAAAACCCACACCTCATCAAACTTACTAGTATACTTTAACACCCTAATTCACCGCTCAATAACATTATCAAACCTAAAATTCAGCCAAAACACCGCAACACACCTAACAGACCTAATCTGATATGAAAACATAGGACCAAAATGATTAACAAAATCACAAACTAACCCAATCACAACAACATCAACACAAAAAGGCCTAATCAAAATCTATCTAACCTCATTCCTATTATCTATCACCATTTTACTACTAATCTAATCGAACGAATTGCCCCCCAAGCCAAACCACGAACCAAATCCAACACAACAAACAATGTCAACAACAAACCTCAACCAACAACCAAAAACATCACACATCCATAATAATAAAATCAAGACACCCCAATAAAATCTACACGAACACTAAACAAACCATCACCATCCACAACAACATCACCATATCCACCCAAACTTCACACACCAAAACAAAACACAACTGCACCAACCACCAACAAAACATAACCAACTATACAAAACAAATCACCATAACCACGTCAAGACGATGGATAAGGATCCCCTGTCAAAGCTACAGAATAAGCAAAAACCACTAACATTCCCCCTAAATAAATTAAAAACAATACCAAAGAAATAAACGACCCACCAACACCAACCAACATTAAACTCCCAAACACTGACCCAAAAACCAAACCAACAACCCCATAATAAGGAGAAGGACCAGAAGCCACACTAATAACCCAAAAAACAAAACAAGCCTCAAATAAATATATAAAAAACACCATTATTCTTGCTTGGACTTCAACCAAGACCAATGATTCGAAAAACCACCGTTGTATTCAACTACAAAAACCAAATGGCCATCAACCTACGAAAATCTCACCCAATAATTAAAATCATCAACAACTCACTAGTTGACTTACCAAGTCCATCTAACATCTCCATATGATGAAACTTCGGATCCTTATTAGGTGCCTGCCTAGCCCTACAAATCATCACAGGACTATTCCTAGCCATACATTATTCACCAAACATCTCAACAGCATTCTCATCAATCTCCCATATCACCCGAGACGTACAATACGGATGACTAATTCGCAACACACATGCAAACGGAGCCTCACTATTCTTTATATGCATCTACCTCCACATCGGACGAGGCCTATATTACGGCTCATACCTCTACAAACAAACCTGAAACACTGGTGTAATCCTCCTACTACTAACAATAGCCACCGCATTCATAGGATATGTATTACCATGAGGACAAATATCATTTTGAGGAGCCACAGTAATTACAAACCTATTATCAGCTATCCCATACATTGGCACCACAATAGTACAATGAGTTTGAGGTGGCTTCTCTGTAGATAACGCCACCCTAACACGATTCTTTACCTTACACTTCTTACTACCCTTTATAATTTTAGGCCTTACTATAATTCACCTAATATTTTTACATGAAACAGGATCAAACAACCCAACAGGATTAAACTCAAACACCGACAAAATCCCATTCCACCCCTACTTCTCATACAAAGACCTTATAGGTCTTATAATAATACTTACCCTCCTATTATTTATCACTATATTTTACCCAAACCTATTAGGAGACCCAGACAACTTCACACCAGCCAACCCACTATCTACTCCACCACATATCAAACCAGAATGATACTTCCTATTTGCTTACGCAATCCTACGATCCGTACCAAACAAACTAGGAGGTGTACTTGCCCTACTCCTATCAATCCTAGTACTTCTAATTATACCCTTTCTACACACATCAAAACAACGAACATTAACATTCCGTCCCATCACACAAACACTATTCTGATCATTCGTAGCCAACATCATACTACTAACATGAATTGGAGGACAACCAGTAGAAAACCCATTCATCCTCATCGGCCAAGCAGCTTCAATTCTACACTTCACAATTCTACTCATACTCATACCAATCTCAAACATAATCGAAAACAAAATAATTAACTAAACCACTCAAGTAGCTTAAACAACTAAAGCATTGGTCTTGTAAACCAAAGAATGAAGACCACTAATCTTCCTCGAGTATATCAAAAGAAAAGGACTCGAACCTCTCTCTCCAATCCCCAAAACCGGAATTTTCAAATAAACTATCTTTTGCACTATAACTCTCCCGCACCCAAGAGACATAAAGCCCCCTAAACATACTTTTTTTACATAACCGCACCCAAGAGACAAATATAGCGCAAAAGATAAGTTATATTAGTAACACGGAACATTAAAAAAACCCATTAGACTTAAACCCCCCTACACATACTAATTTATCCTATACCTCACCCAAGAGACATAAAGCCCCCTAAACATACTTTTTTTTCCTCTCCCGCACCCAAGAGACATAAAGCCCCCTAAACTTTCTATGTATTATTGTACATTCATTTATTTTCCACAAGCATATCATCAGTAATAGACAAATATTAACCGTACTAAATACATTAAATGGTTTATCTTACATACAATCATCCAACCATGAATATTACTACCCAACATTAGGATAATGGACTAAGAACACACTTATTCGTAATGGTTCCACACCATGAATATTGCCACAGTACCAGGTTATTTATTAATCTACCAAATCACGAGAGATAAGCAACCCTTGTTAGTAAGATACTACATTACCAGTTTCAGGCCCATTAACAGTTGGCGTACATAACTGATTTATACTGACATTTGGCTGTCTTTTCAGGCACATGAATTGTTAAAGTTCATACGGTTCTTTTTAAAAGGCCAACGGTTGATGTGTTCTATACATCTTATCTCATGGCATGGACATTACATGTATACAGGCATATAGTAGTTCTCTTTTTCTCTCTGTGGTCTCAGGCCCACACAAGTGATATCTGCCAACTTAATTAGACTGGACTTACGTTCAAGATGCTTGGTCGTACATAATACTAAACAGGTATTAATTAATTAATGCTTGATGGACATAAATATCTCTGAAAAACCACAATACTATTTCAACCATATAAACCAATAACATAACAATTTTTAAGCTAAACCCCCCTACCCCCCGTAAAACCAACACTACTCCGCACAGCCATTTATTCTCGTCAAACCCCAAAATCCGAGACTGACTACACTGATGTAACATTAGCCTTTGTAAGCATAAACTCAATTAACAACTTACATATATATATATATAACATAACAAATCACCAAACATATCTTACCTTACAATACACTACAACAAATGCATAAAACCACTACACAACACAGTACATACTGCTTATTATATTATATTATATTATATTATATTATATTATATTATATTATATTATATTATATTATATTATATTATATTATATTATATTATATTATATTATATTATA